TTGGAAATTTATGAAATTCTTCCGTCAAGCCCTGATTAATGAATCTACAAAATCCCTCAAATTGAATCTGACTAAATCCAGGTATTGTGGACATTCCCTCATTTCCATTCCGGAGCATCTTAATCTTAAGTTTCCTGTTTATCGAAAAAATCCCATTATTGACTCACTATTTATCGAACCATACGGATCGATCTAGCAATGATGGAATGTATATTCTGTTTACTGAATCACATGAAATTTCAGCCAACTCCATATATGTAATGTAATGTATTTCATACGTATGAACGGAAACAAGACGGAGGAATGAAGAGCATTTTCGACGCAAGTTCGAATTTGCGACAAGTACAAATGGAAATGAATTGATAAAACATTCCTGGAAAAAAATTCTATCACTTCCACTTATAGAGTCTTGTATAGAATATAAAAATTGATCCAATTTCTACCTATTATTATGATATTACGATCAGATTGGGTACCAAAAAAATAAATAGATTCAGGATTAAATCTGCTCTTTATGAATGAGATAAAGACAGAATAATCAGGAGCAGTATAGAATTTCCTTTTTTTAGCACACTTTAATGTTCAAAAAAGAATTCGCGGATTCTTTTTGGTAGTAGAATTTATAGATAGAATACGATTGAATTGCGTAATAGTAATAGGAGTAGTATTTATTAAGTACATGCCGATATACCTATCTGCATATCGCATCTTTTATCGTAATTTTACTTGTGGCAACAGAAGTCAGGTCGCACTATATCATAATTCCTATTTTCTATTCAAAATATTCAATGAAAAATTTAAGCACGATAATTCTCTATAGGGATATGTACATAAGAGAAAGAACCAATTCGGTATCTGTGTAACAATTTCTGTTCTGGGGTTTACATATACACATATATTTTGTTATAATTGAAATTGAAAAGGATTGATTATTGAAAATAATTGATACTGATTAGTCGTAAATCAATTTGATTTTGTTATACCATTAAAGAAACACAATTTGAGATACAAATTTAAGAACCGTTCACTAATTCTAAAGTAAAAATAGTTAATGGTTCAAATTTGCCCTGAATTTTTCGGTCTGTGACCGGAAATCTATTTTTTTCTCTTTTCAATAGAAGGAGAAGGGAAGTTTTTAAGCATTGTGTCTTTTGAGATACAATCAATCGAAGAGAATAATCTAAACTGGATCCAATAATAAATAGGGATTAATTTTTGAAAAGGGATAAGTACAATGGTATTCAAGATCAAAAAAAAAAAAAAATTAGTAATAGAATATGGATGGATAAAAATATTGTCCATTTTGGATCAGATTTGGCGGCATGGCCAAGTGGTAAGGCGGGGGACTGCAAATCCTCTATCCCCAGTTCAAATCCGGGTGTCGCCTGATCAACAAAAGACTTGAAATTTCTTATTCTGCTGATCTAACTCGACAAATTCTTGCCCCGCAAGAAGCAGAGGCAAACGACTAGGCCTGTCGATACTTGATTTTTAGAATCCATAATTCTATAAAAAAAACTGTAAATTTTTTTTCTCAAAATCTGGGTTCTGGGTACCGGTCCAAACCGGTACCAATAGGTATGAAGTAACCCTTACTTATTAATGATTGATTCGGACATTTATTTGATTTATGATATCAATTGAATCAAATAAATAGTGAGAGTCAATTCTGGGATTCAGAACTACGAAAGTAAGAGGTCGGAAATCTTAGTATCCAAAGGTTCCTAAAGGACACTCCATTTTTGCTCCTAAGATTGAAGAAGAGATTATACGAAAGACTATCAAGACTTCCTAATTATCTTACACTACCTATACTAAATACTAAAATAGTGTCTACTGACTCTGTCTGGAATTAGATTGAATAGAATAGGCTGATGGGAAATCAATTTAGAAGTTGTGGAAAGGACTGAAGATACTTTGTATCCAGACTCACGAGAGGCTTTGAGTACTCAAACATTCAATCAACATGGTTGGGCGGCTCTTATTTATAGAGTAAAAAGAAAAGTAAAAAAAAAAATTCTTTGCCCGTGTAGGGGATTACAAAAAAAGAATGTATGTAATAATGGTGGTGGTGTCTTACCATTCCATTCTTTCACAGAAAGAAAGACGTAAGCCTTAGATCAAATAAAATAGAGGTATCTGATAGATGGTTATCTATCTTGATGGTATATTTTGACGTCTTTTGCTTATGAAAGAAAGGTAACAAACAATAGGTCTTACTATTTCTACATGTTCCATTAGGAGCATTCCTTTGCTATTTCCAAATAAAAGGTGTGTGTATCGTATTTGTGCTTAATGCTTCCCGATTCTACCAGAAATTTTATAATATAGGAACTTGTTACGAGTGGATTCATTGGATTAGTTCATCAATAGCCTTAAGTCAGAATCCTATTTTCTTTTGACTCTGCACCATTGATTCCACTATGATTATTGATCAATAATCAATAATGAAATAATTCCTTCATAGAGATAGGAGACATAATTCACATGGATATAGTAAGTCTCACTTGGGCTGCTTTAATGGTAGTCTTTACATTTTCCCTCTCACTCGTAGTATGGGGAAGAAGTGGACTCTAGGGGTACTACTAATTGAATAATCGATTGAGTGATCGAATTGTATCAATCGTTTAATTGATCGTTTTGCGAAACTAAAAAAAAAAAAAAAAGATTCCTTGGTTTCGTTTTCTTTTATTTTTATTTATATTTTATATAGTTAATATATGCCCATACCCATACTATTTTTCCTCCATTAATTCTTTGGATGGATCTCGGGACTTATATATATATATTTAGTTTATTATATATAAATAAATATATATTATATATAAATCTAATTATTAATATAAATCTATATATTAAGTTATAAGTTATAAGTTATAAGAAGCCTAGGAATTAGAAGAGTTGGCCTTGGATTATTTTGGATTGATCGAAACCCATACAAGTAGATGTAGCGAAAAAAAAAGAAATAAAATTAGACTGCTATTTCGATGTATATGTATTAGATGTACATCTAATACATATACATATTGTAAATTGATCTATATCTATATAAAACCATATTTGTATACAACTTTATATGATAAAATTTATATGATCATACTATTTATATGATAAAATTTATATGATCATACTATTTATATGATAATAAATTTATATGATCATACTATTTATATGATAAAATTTATATGATCATACTATTTATATGATAATAAATTTATATGATCAAAATATACAATACTATCTAGTGTGGTAGAAAGAACTATATTATATATAGTTCTTTCTACCACACTATCTCAGATACTTATGATTCCATCCAAATCATTTCATTTAAAACTTGGAGTTTTAATCCCTTTCTTTTATTTCTTCAATCATTGATAAGAACTAATAATCCAACCAAGTTTCAGTTAAATTAATCATTTTGACTGACTGTTTTTACGTAGATGATAAGTAAAAAAGCAGTAGGAACTAGAATGAACAGTGCAGTAGCAATAAATGCGAGAATATTGACTTCCATAATCTCATTGTTTTTTTTACTTCGCAATAACTCGGGATCTAATCCCATAGAGATAAGAAATTTTACTCCTGTCAATTCAATGGGATGAATTGAATTCTGATGATACTGAATCGGATCAATATTATGAATAACAATATCTGATCTATCAAATCGATTCATCGTCGAGAATTGAATAGTATAACATAAGAAAATCTTTTATTTTTTCCATACTAAATCCGAAATGGGATTCTTTATTGGATCAGGAATTCCATTGAATTTTTCATCCTTTTTTCCACTTTTTTTTTCTTTTCCATAACCTACTGTCTTTGTCTTCCTTATACAACTCTCTTTCCTTATACTTATACATACAATTATGAGATATTATATGACCGGTATTCTATGGGTCACACAGATCCAAACAGTAGAAGTGAGATGGAAAAAAGGACGGGTGTTAAGTGGAAAAGATCTAATATTACAACAAATTTACTAAAAAGGGGCGTTGCTTGGTCTTTTATTTTATTAGTATAGTATCTCTTCTTCTTTCTTGGATTGAGACTAGAACGCATACATCAAAAATTCAGTGTGCAATTTGCATGAGAATAGATAGATTGTTTCCAATTAGTCATTGAGGATACACAAACAAAGTCGAGGTAATTATGTTAAGTTCATTGTGTATCGTACAATAAACGAATACAATTTGTGTATGTACTCCCGGTAAAAATAGGGGAACTCTATTCCATTTCATTGTTCAAGAACAATTGAAAAAGAAAGTCAGACGAGTATGGTATCTATTAAAATACTGAATATAGTAATGCCACCGATTGTACCAACTTACATATGTCTCCCCTTATCAATCGGTATTAGTGAAAGAAATTTAAATTCCCGTACTTGTCTGATGATAAATGCGAAACGAAAAACAAAAGAAATAAGGATTCCCACTGGGGATTAGATCTTGCTACCTGTCCCCCCTTTCACAGAAAATGGGGAGATGAATTGATAAATTCATCGGATCCTAGTTCGGGACTGACGGGGCTCGAACCCGCAGCTTCCGCCTTGACAGGGCGGTGCTCTGACCGATTGAACTACAATCCCAGCAAGGTGTATGGCATACATATTCTTACTAGTTTGATAAGAACATTCTATTCGTTGTGTTGTAACAGAAACACGAATGATATACTGAATATCCACATGGATATGGAATATAGTGAGAGCGACACGGATTACTAGTAACGAGTGGTTATTTTATTGCCAAAAAAATGGATAATCAATTTTTCAATGAGAAAAAGAACTATTTTTATTTTAATGATACTTAATCTTAATTAAGTATCATTAATCTAGATCGTTAGAAAAATCAGAACGAATGAGAAAAACATGGATAGAGAAAAAATTGACTCTTTCTCTTCATTTCTACGGATCAGGCATTTCTGTTTCTGGAGGACAAATTGGTTATTTCATATTCATGGAGCAACGAATTATTGGGCCGAGCTGGATTTGAACCAGCGTAGAC